CCCAAGTTAATTGAATTAAAAATTCATAAATTTTATTTTCATTGCATATGCATAATTGTAGAATAGATTTTTTTAATGATAATGTGATCCCCTCCTTTTACTTTTTGTTTCATTTTAAGGAATGAATTTGCAGTAACAAGAAAAAGAAGAATAGTTTTGGATTGGATCAATTAAAAAGAACAACAAATAAAAATAATAAAAAAATACTAAATATTTGTAATGCGTGCATTGTTTTGTTGTATTCAATTCACAATTCAAAGGTTTTTTTCTTTCTTTAACTAACTACAAAGGTGATGGGTTTTTCACTCTATTTTCTATATAATCTCGAAAGAAAAAAACCTAAAACCTCGAAAGGAAACGATAATAGAAATTGCTAAGTACAAGTTTTAAAAATCTAGTTATCTTTTAAAATCTAGTTAAAATAAATAAATATTTTTTTGACTAATCTCGTTCTCCGTGTAGGATACCTCTTTTCTTTTTAGTCTCATTCGATAGATTAAATGAAGAAAACTGCTCTACTATTTAATCTAATGAGTTCAAATTTAAGTAAATTCAATTTAAAAAAAGTAGAAAGGGGCGTATTCTAGGTTCTAAGGTCAATTAAAAAAAAAAAAAAGAATCAAACAACTTATTTTCAAATTTTTACATATTAATTCAAAAAAAGTTATATGTTTTGGCTGAAGTTAGATAATAGAGTTATTTTTTTTATGTATTATTATTTTTTTTTTTATTAATTTCTTAAAGAGTTTTTCAATTAATTAGTTACGTGAATTCTGACTCCTGAGATAGTGCAGATGCCAAAGACGATGAATTGAGTTCTTTTTATCTTTCTCTATTTTTGTTCATACCACCTATAATGATTGATAATTCACAAATTTTCAATTGAATTTTTTTAATTCTTGGAACTAGTTATCTTTCTCTATTTCTTAAAAAAAAATTTCAATTGAAACTTAGGGAAGTACTTTAGAAACATATGTATAAAAAACATATTTTATTGAGTCCCTTCATGCCTACTATAACTAGTTATTTCGGTTTTCTACTAGCAGCTTTAACTATAACCTCAGTTCTATTTATTGGTCTAAGCAAAATACGACTTATTTGAAATTAATTGAATGCAGATTTTTTTATAAAAAAGGATTTCGGTGGTATTTCATATGTTCGATAGTTCCTTACCGTGTTAATTACCCAATTTTGGTCATTGAGATTCATTGGCAATACAGATTAAGAGCTAGGAATAGATAGTACCTCTCTTTTCTCCCTTTCAAAAATGAAAACAAAAGAAAATTCAAATGATTGAAGTTTTTTTATTTGGAATCGTCTTAGGTCTAATTCCTATTACTTTGGCTGGATTATTCGTAACTGCTTATTTACAATACAGACGTGGTGATCAGTTGGACTTTTAATTAATTAACATCTCGTTTTTTTTACTGACCTCCTTCTTGCTTTCCTATGCGGGAGGTCTAATTAAGATTGCTGCTCAGTAATTTGCGAACAGTGGAATTTTGATACAATCTAATAAACAAGAGTGAAATCACGCTCTGTAGGATTTGAACCTACGACATTGGGTTTTGGAGACCCACGTTCTACCGAACTGAACTAAGAGCGTTTTTCTTGTTTTTTTTATAAAAAACGAAAAGGCTAGAAAGAGGGCATTCTTTAACCCGACTCGATTTTGTACGTATATACTATATCATACATAGTATATCATAAATTTCAGAATTAAATGTAAATGTATGTCCGATTAAAAAAAATAGATCAAAATAGATACCTCGTTACTGCTCTTCTGAGCAGTAATAGGTAGGGATGACAGGATTTGAACCCGTGACATTTTGTACCCAAAACAAACGCGCTACCAAGCTGCGCTACATCCCTTTCAATAGGTTTACAGTGTCATTGTAGAGAATTCCTGTCTTGTTTTCCACATCCTTCTTCTTTTTTATTGGTATATCAAATTAATTTCGTCTTTTTTTTTTTCTCATATCAGATAACAAAGATATAATTAAAAAATTTACTTTTTTTTTACAAAAATTCTCTCAATTTCAATTTTACATAAATAGGCGTTTACGTTTTCAAATGGAATCTATAAGATCGTTCTAGTAGACATAGACAATATTGAAATTCTAATTTTGAAAGCGGGGGGACGGAAGTTACGTATACAAATACAAGAACTTCTTAATTACATGTACATCTGTAGTTATATATATTACTATATATAATGTAATACAATAAAGAAGAAAGAAGGAGGATTTCAAATGCGAGATCTAAAAACATATCTTTCCGTAGCACCGGTACTAAGTACTCTATGGTTCGGTTCGTTAGCAGGTTTATTAATAGAGATTAATCGTTTATTTCCAGATGCATTAACATTTCCCTTTTTTTCATTCTAGTTATTAACATCAGAAAGGGGTGAAAAATTTAGAGATATAATCAACGATCGGGGACTAATCCCCCCCCTCACTTTTTCTAATTTATTCTAAAAAACTTATTAGAAAAGGTGGGGGGGGGGGAAAGGTCATAAAAACGAGGGTTCAGGATCCAATTAAATTAGTAATAGAACAAAAAAAGTGTTGCTAGGGAAAGAGTATCCTATGAGATACTTAAAAAAAAATACTGTACAAAGATTTTAAATATAGTTTTCACAAAATCATTGTATTACTTATTATTTTATTTTTATTTAATTAAAAATTAATAAAATATTCATTGCAACGAAATATTTCAGAATTTTTTTTAGTTAACAGCTTCTATTTTTTTGGTTCTTGTTCTTTCTGGATCCTAAAATTAAAATAGAAGATTGAGGTGAATCATAAATCCAAAGGAGGTTTCATGGCCAAGGGTAAAGATGTTCGAGTAACAATTATTTTGGAATGTACCAGTTGTGTTCGAAATGATATTAAGAAAGAATCCGCGGGAATTTCCAGATATATTACTCAAAAGAATCGGCATAACACCCCTAGTCGATTGGAATTGAGAAAATTCTGTCCCTATTGTTATAAACATACAATTCACGGGGAAATCAAGAAATAGATGAAATTGAGTGCTTGTATGTCAACTTTTATTTTAAGAACAGGAATAATGCTAGTATCTATATATTATTACATATATATATATATAAACAAATAAATCAATAGAAAGAAATCTAATCCTATATTCTTAATTCTATATAGAAATAGAAATAGAAATCGTGTTTATTTTGATCCGATCAAAATAGGATTTTAGAGATAAGGAATAAAAATAAAAATTATGAATAAATCTAAGCGACTTTTTACTAAATCCAAGCGATCTTTTCGTAGGCGTTTGCCCCCGATCCAATCGGGGGATCGAATTGATTATAGAAACATGAGTTTAATTAGTCGATTTATTAGTGAACAAGGAAAAATATTATCTAGGCGGGTGAATAGAGTGACTTTAAAACAACAACGATTAATCACTATTGCTATAAAACAAGCTCGTATTTTATCTTTGTTACCTTTTCTTAATAATCAGAAACAATTTGAAAGAAGTGAGTCGACCCCTAGAACTACTAGCCTTAGAACCAGAAAAAAATAGACTTATTCTTCAATTTAATAACAATTCCAATCTGAAGGAATTAAAAAAGAGATTAATGTTTTGTTCAAAAAATCCAATCAAGAATAAAAATTTGATTGTTACGTCTGTATCTATCATAAAAAAAAAAAAAAGAAAAGAATCGTCGAAAAGCATAACTCGTTTTTTCGCGACTATATACTCTCGTTTTATTTTGACGACTTTTTTTTTTTTTTTATAATACTAATTTCTACTCTACCTTCCCCGAGCTCATTCTCCTTAGAACTCTATTTCAAATATTTTCGTGGATTTCTTCCAATCCCCTTATTTTTTTATGTCATTCGAAATTGTATAAAGACAACTCCTATTTAATAGAGCTATTTGTGCAAGTATTTTCCGATTAAGAAGTAATTGCTTCTTGTACAGATTGTGTATGAATTGATTATAACTATAGAATACCCCCATTTCGTGAATTACAGCATTTATTCGAGTGATCCATAAACGGCGAAAATCTCTTTTTCTTTTACCCCTATCCCGATGAGCCGAAACTAAAGCTCTTATTCTCTGTTGAGTCATAGTTCGTGTAAGTCGTGAATGAGCCCCTCGAAAGCTTGATGCAAATAAACGAAGTTTTGTTCTACGCCTCCGAGCTATATATCCGCGTTTAATTCTAGTCATTGAATAAATCAAACTTTGATGAATAACTAATTCTTTTTTTAGTTATTCTTTTCCCCTTTACTAGTCTATTAATAACCAAACGAATTATTCCAATGTATAAAAAAAATTCCAATGGCTTTTGCTACTCTAACCTTCCCCACCACTATTTTTTGCTAGGTATTTTCCTTTGCTTTGAAAGGAGAAATTCCCTTGATATAAAAAAATAGAATTGGATAAATAGTGGGTTCCATCGTTTCTATGGTTACTTCTAAAACGGTGAGGTCCTCTCTATACACCGGAGCTCCTTCTTTTAATTAATCAATACTATTGGTAACTTGTACAATTCACATTCTTTGGCTCTACCCCATGAATATTCCAGTAATAGGTCTTTCACAATGAGATCCCCTTTATACAGTAACGGTATTTCATTTTTAAAATTGATTAGGTCATTTACCCTGTTAGTCCGTTCTTTTCTTTCAAGAGTGGAATTTTTTTTCTAAAAAATGGAATTTCCCCCGCTTAATGGATAATCATTTGTTATCATTGGGGGTTTTCTAAAAAATGGAGTTGATTGGATTTGCACCAATGTAAACCATAAGTTTCAGACACAATAGAATATATGAACGATCTATATTTTTTAAATAATGAATCGAGTTCGTCCATTCTATTTTATTCACAGGTACTGATCCGTGATATTTCAAAAAGAATTTACTTTTTATGTCTCAGTCTATGATCTAAACGAGTCGCACATACACCCGAGTACATGTTCCTCGTCGCTGAGGGCATCCCCGAAGCGCTGGGGATTTCGTGACGTTTCGGATTGGCTGTCTTGTATTTCTAATAAGTTGTTTAATGGTTGGCATACGGAATCATATAAATAATGGGCTGGTTTAGATTAGTTCTAACCGGCTAATTCTGAATTACTTCTCTTCAAGATTCTCTTCAATATTTTTTTATATTGAAGAGAATATGAAACTAAACCTTTAATCTAAAAAGATATAAAATTAGAAATTGTAGATTTGCATGAAATCGCTCCTATTTTTTATTGAACCGCTACAAGATCAACAATTCCATGAGCTTGGGCTTCTGTTGCTGACATAAAAACATCCCTTTCCATGTCTTCGGATACAACCCATATAGGTTTGCCCGTTCTTTGTACATAAACCCTTGTGATGGTTTCGCGAAGTTTTAGTAATTCTTCCGCTTCCAAGATAAATTCTCCCGTTTGTGCCTCATAAAACGAGCTAGCGGGTTGATGGATCATTACCCTGATGATATAATAGAAAAGGTTTTTCTATTTCGCAGAATGAGACGGGATAACCAAAACAAAAAAAAACAGATAAAATTGAATAACCGTACAGGCTTTTTTTGTGCATTGCATACGGCTCCACAATGGAATTGACTTTTTTGACCTTTCCTTTTGGCGAAAGAAAACAAAATATAGGTTGTATTATACGCAGATCCAGAAATCATCCAATTACCATCCTTCTTTTTTTTTTAGGAGTTAAAAAAATACTATGATGGTTCCGTTGCTTTATATATCATTTTTTTGATTCGTCTATGATTCAGCAATCCCAAAGTGTCTTTTTTTTTTTGTACGGTGTGAAAACAAAGTTTGTGACGCTGAAATGTGCCCGAATAGGTAAGATATCATTTGAAAAACCTCTTCCTTATCTCATACTACTCTTTCAATATATAATCGAATTTTTTTTTAATCTAAAAAATTTCATATTGAATTCGAAGTGCCATGCTATTATTACTTAACTAATTCATATTTACGATGGCGAAGGCATAGTATTTTTTTCTCGAAAAAAAAAAACTCATTGGCGCCAAGCGTGAGGGAATGCTATACGTTTGGTAATTGCTCCTCCGACCAGGATAAAGGATGCTATTGAAGCGGCCAATCCCATGCATATTGTCTGTACATCGGGTCGCACAAATTGCATAGTATCATAAATAGCCATTCCAGATATTACCCATCCACCAGGAGAGTTTATAAACAAATAAAGATCTTTGGTATCCTTTTCTATACTGAGATATATCATAAGACTAATAAGTTGATTCGAGATTTCGGTATCAACCTCTTGGCCTAAAAAAAATAATCTCTCTCGATAAAGTCGGTTGATTAGGATAAATTTTTATTCCTTAGGAGCCGTACAGGCACCTTTTGGTGCATACGGTTCAACAAAAATTGTGAAAAAATCAATGTGTCGATTCCAACCTCCCCTTTTTTCATAGAGGGTTTTTCTTTCTAACTTATAACGGAAGGGCTTGCTCCCAAAAGTAAAAGAGAAATTTAGTTTTGGTGCCTTGTACCTTGTATTAGATATTATAATCCTCTAATAAAACGATTGATTAACCCTGTCAGACTCATTTGATTCATTGAGATTTTTTTTTCATCGAGATTCAGTTGAAATGGCGATGGTTTTTTCTTGTTCCTGAACGGGCTTCTTCCTTTTTTTATTCCATTTTTTAGGTTTATGCTCTACCCCGAGTAAAAGGAAAAATTTGCCCGATTTTGATTTGCACATATAGGACAAATGAACCAAATACCGCGTCTTTTTTTACTACTCCTTCTTTTTTTTTTCAATTCATTTCTTTCACATGTCTTCTGTCAAATAGTCAACAAATTTTGAATTATATTATTTGATTTGAGCAACAGTTTTAGATCGCCCTGTTTCAATTTTTTTATAGAATTTTTATCATAATTTTGCATATCATATAAGTAGTAATTATAAAAATATTATATATTAATTATCAATTGGGTTTTTGCTAAACGGAGCCTGGATACTTCATTTTATTAGTCCGATCACGTAAACCATAAAAAAATTTTGATAATCTAATATCAATTTAAATACTCCCTGCATTTAATTCCACTTTATTTTTTGCGCTTCGCGTTACAAATTTTTGAAAATTCAATCAATCTTTTTGAGCGAAACAGAGGATATCTCGATCGAGGGAGAAAATGGGGAAATCCCATATAGCCCGATATATCTGACAAGTCGCACTATATGTCAACCCAAGATGTATCTCCTTCTCCAGGACTTCGAAAAGGTACTTTTGGAACGCCAATAGGCATGAAATGAAAAAAAAAGAGAATGAAGTTCTCTATTTCACTTTGATGTGGAAACGTAAAATTGGGGTTTCGGTTTTTAATACTATTATCCTTTTTTCCTACTTTATTAATCATATTTAAATTAATGATATTTAATACATAAGTTGAATAAGCTAAAATAAAATATAAAATAAAAGTAAAGTAAGAGAGAATGAATAAAACTAAAGGAAATTTTTTACGAACGGGCTTCTGAATGATCAACAATAATAGCTATCTTGGTTCATATAAAATAGGATTCACCCCCATTGCATATTGGTACTTATCGGATATAGAATAGATCCGCTTCCCTTTTTTCTATGAATTGAATTGTTCCATTATTACTAACAGAATAGAACAAATATTAATCCTTTCTCCGAAATAATTACCTAAAAAGGGGGGTACGTAGCATAGTTTTTTCCAATGCAATAAAGTTACATAGTGTCTATTTTTCGTTGATAAAGGGGTATTTCCATGGGTTTGCCTTGGTATCGTGTTCATACTGTTGTATTGAATGATCCCGGTCGTTTACTTTCTGTTCATATAATGCATACTGCTCTGGTTGCTGGTTGGGCTGGTTCGATGGCTCTATATGAATTAGCAGTTTTTGATCCCTCCGACCCCGTTCTTGATCCAATGTGGAGACAAGGTATGTTCGTTATACCTTTCATGACTCGTTTAGGAATAACCAATTCGTGGGGCGGTTGGAATATTACAGGAGGGACTATAACGAATCCGGGTCTTTGGAGTTACGAAGGGGTAGCCGGAGCACATATCGTGTTTTCTGGTTTGTGCTTCTTGGCAGCTATTTGGCATTGGGTATATTGGGATCTAGAAATTTTTTGTGATGAACGTACAGGAAAACCTTCTTTGGATTTGCCCAAGATTTTTGGAATTCATTTATTTCTTTCAGGAGTGGCTTGCTTCGGTTTTGGCGCATTTCATGTAACAGGATTATATGGTCCTGGAATATGGGTATCCGACCCTTATGGACTAACCGGAAAGGTCCAACCCGTAAACCCGGCGTGGGGCGTGGAGGGTTTTGACCCTTTTGTTCCGGGAGGAATAGCCTCTCATCATATTGCAGCAGGGACGTTGGGTATATTAGCGGGCCTATTCCATCTTAGTGTTCGTCCGCCTCAACGTCTATACAAAGGATTACGTATGGGCAATATTGAAACCGTTCTTTCCAGTAGTATTGCTGCTGTCTTTTTTGCAGCTTTTGTTGTTGCTGGAACTATGTGGTATGGTTCTGCAACTACTCCTATCGAATTATTTGGTCCTACTCGTTATCAATGGGATCAGGGATACTTTCAACAAGAAATATATCGAAGAGTTAGTGCTGGACTGGCTGAAAATCAAAGTTTATCAGAAGCTTGGGCTAAAATTCCTGAAAAATTAGCTTTTTATGATTATATTGGTAATAATCCAGCAAAAGGGGGGTTATTCCGAGCAGGTTCAATGGACAATGGGGATGGAATAGCTGTTGGATGGTTGGGCCACCCCGTCTTTAGGAATAAAGAAGGGCGTGAACTTTTTGTACGCCGTATGCCTACTTTTTTTGAAACTTTTCCGGTTGTTTTGGTAGACGGAGACGGAATTGTTAGAGCCGACGTCCCGTTTAGAAGGGCAGAATCAAAATATAGTGTCGAACAAGTAGGTGTAACTGTTGAGTTTTATGGTGGTGAACTCAATGGAGTGAGTTATAGTGATCCCGCAACTGTGAAAAAATATGCTAGACGGGCTCAATTGGGTGAGATTTTTGAATTAGATCGTGCGACTTTGAAATCCGATGGTGTTTTTCGTAGCAGCCCAAGAGGTTGGTTTACGTTTGGACATGCTTCGTTTGCTCTACTTTTCTTCTTTGGACACATTTGGCATGGTGCTAGAACCCTCTTCAGAGATGTTTTTGCTGGTATTGATCCAGATTTGGATGCTCAAGTGGAATTTGGGGCATTCCAAAAACTTGGAGATCCAACTACAAAACGACAAGCAGTCTGATGCAACATTGCTTTTTTTCTTCTAGTTTCTGTTTATTATTTTATTTAATAGGTAGGGTACTGTAGGAATCTTGATTTAAATCGCTGCCATTTCTTTGACTCTTTTTCTGTCTTTATCCAGAGGGATACTCCCAAGTAAACAAAACAGGTATGAAAGCTATAATTGTAAACCACGATCAAATTTATGGAAGCATTGGTTTATACATTTCTCTTAGTATCCACTTTAGGGATAATTTTTTTCGCTATTTTTTTTCGGGAACCACCTAAAATTTCAACTAAAAAATGAAATAATTTTTCATTATTTTCATTGACGTAATCAGCCTCCAAATATTTGGAGGCTGATTACGTCAACTAGTCCCCGTGTTCCTCGAATGGATCTCTTAGTTGTTGAGAGGGTTGCCCAAAGGCAGTATATAGAGCATACCCAGTAAAACTTACAAGTAACCCAGATATAAAGATGGCGACTAGGGTTGCTGTTTCCATTATTATAGAATTGAAAGACCACACCGGATCTATGCTAAGATCATTTATTTACAACGGAATGGTATACAAAGTCAACAGATCGTAATGAATACAAAATAAGATTTATGGCTACACAAACTGTTGAGGATAGTTCTAGATCTGGTCCAAGAAGCACTACTGTAGGGAAGTTATTGAAACCATTGAATTCCGAATATGGTAAAGTAGCTCCTGGATGGGGAACGACCCCTTTGATGGGTGTTGCAATGGC